AACCAAGGGGACTCCCCCTCTGAGAACCGTATATGAGAATTTCATCTCGTACGGCTCAAACATAAATACCCAAATACTGGTTCTAACGGATATGTGTAATAGAAAGTTTGCAACTTCTTAACTTAACCCTATGATTCCAATCTTCTCTGAAGATACAAAAAATAGAGATCCGAAAGCTCTTCTTTGTGGTTATAATGCCAAAATCTCAAGTCGGCTCACTCGTCTTTATTTTGATCGTTAATGGCCTCTTGAATATTCTTTAACTTTTTTTTTTTCTTTTCTTTGATTTGTTTTATTTTGTGTGTAATGTGGCTTTACTACTGTCTTCTTTATTATTGATAGGAATTCTCTTGTTAAGACCCTATAAAATCGATTAAAAAAAAACCTCAGATTCATACTAAAACCACGATGATTCAATAAAACCTTTAATCTAAGTCCAAAAATTCCCTGAGTAAGAACTATTGGATCATCACTTATTCAATGAATAGATATAATAAAAAATCCAAATAAACGTTTGTCCTTTGATAAAAGAAAGGATAAGCGGCGGTTTGAAAGAATCAAAATCTTTCGATTTATTATAACTTTAACTCCTTGAAAAAAAAAATGGAAGTCCGGTTGCGGGGTCTAAATATTAAGTATGAATCATAGTTCTAATACTTTAGAATCCATTTGCTATATTCCGTGCTCCAGATACTAGAATAAATATCCGACGGGGTAAAAAAAAACCATCTCTATCAAGATGACAGACTCACTCTCTGTACTATCAATAGGATCAATTATAACAAGTCACACACTCATATTCCAGAAATACAGAAGAAAAGAAATTCCACGATCGAACTAAACTACCAAACCAAAATAGAATGGGCTAAAAATAGAAGACCCAAGTGCTTCACTTTGTATTGAAAAATTAGTTAGTCGGGTCTTGTGAATCTAATTCATAGAAATTCCGTCCAGTAAAATGGAAGAATTATAAATCTCCAAAATAATAGATAGAAATATCGCAAATAGGGCCATTGCAACACCCATCAAAGGAGTAGTTCCCCAACCAGGAGCTACTTTACCATATTCCGAATTCAAAGGTTTCAATAAATTCCCTACAATAGTTCGTCTTGGACCAGATCTAGAACTACCCTCAACAGTTTGTGTAGCCATAAATCCTATTTTTTATTCATTGAGATCTGTTGACTTTGTATACCATTCCGCTGTAAATAAATGATCTTATCCTAGATCCATTTTGGTCTTGAAATTCTATAATAATGGAAACAGCAACCCTAGTTGCCATCTCTATATCTGGTTTACTTGTAAGTTTTACTGGGTACGCCTTATATACTGCTTTTGGGCAACCCTCTCAACAACTAAGAGATCCATTCGAAGAACATGGGGACTAGTTGAAGTAATGAGCCTACCAATATTGGTAGGCTCATTACTTCAATTGAGATAATGAAAAATCATTTCATCTTTTTAGTTGGAACTTTGGGTGGTTCTCTAAAAAAGATAGCGAAAAAAATAATTCCTAAAGTAGAAACTAAGAGGAATGTATAAACCAATGCTTCCATGGATTTGATCGTGGTTTACAATTATAGCTTTCATACCTGTTTATTTGGGATCGTCTCTCGGATAAAGAAAAAGAAAGAACAAAAAGGTAGCAATTCAAATCAAGATTTATCCGGTTCCCTATGGCAAATTCCAATCACAAAAAGAAAATAAAGTCCAAAAGGAACAAAACAATGTTGTATCAGACTACTTGTCTTCTTGTAGTTGGATCTCCAAGTTTTTGGAATGCTCCAAATTCTACTTGAGCATCCAAATCTGGGTCGATACCAGCAAAAACATCTCTGAACAAGGTTCTAGCACCATGCCAAATGTGTCCGAAAAAGAAGAGCAGAGCAAACGAAGCATGTCCAAAAGTAAACCAACCTCTTGGACTGCTACGAAAAACACCATCCGATTTCAAAGTAGCACGATCTAATTCAAAAATTTCACCCAATTGAGCACGTCTAGCATATTTTTTCACAGTAGCAGGATCACTATAACTGACTCCATTGAGTTCCCCACCATAGAACTCAACAGTTACACCTACTTGTTCGACACTATATTTCGATTCCGCCCTTCGAAAAGGAACATCGGCTCTAACAATTCCGTCTCCGTCTACCAAAACAACCGGAAATGTTTCAAAAAAAGTAGGCATACGACGTACAAAAAGTTCACGCCCCTCTTTATCTCTAAAGATAGGGTGTCCTAACCAACCAACAGCTATTCCATCCCCATTGTCCATTGAGCCCGCTCTAAACAATCCGCCTTTTGCCGGATTATTGCCAATGTAATCATAAAAGGCTAATTTTTCGGGAATTTTAGACCAAGCTTCTGATAAACTTTGATTTTCGGCTAGCCCAGCACCAACTCTTCGATATATTTCTTGCTGGAAGTATCCCTGATCCCATTGATAACGAGTGGGACCAAATAATTCAATCGGCGTAGTTGCTGAACCATACCACATAGTTCCAGCAACAACAAAAGCTGCAAAAAATACAGCAGCGATACTACTGGAAAGGACGGTTTCAATATTTCCCATACGCAATCCTTTGTACAGACGTTGGGGTGGACGGACACTAAGATGGAAAAGGCCCGCTAATATGCCCAATGTCCCTGCTGCAATATGATGAGAGGCTATTCCCCCTGGAACAAAAGGATCAAAACCTTCCACACCCCATGCGGGATTTACGGATTGTACCCTTCCGGTTAGTCCATAAGGATCGGACACCCATATTCCAGGACCATACAATCCTGTTACATGAAATGCGCCAAAACCAAAACAAGCCAACCCTGAAAGAAATAAATGAATTCCAAAAATTTTAGGCAAATCCAAAGAAGGTTTTCCTGTACGTTCATCACAAAAGATTTCTAGATCCCAATATACCCAATGCCAGATAGCCGCCAAAAAGCACAAGCCAGAAAACACAATATGTGCCCCGGCCACACCTTCGTAACTCCAAATACCTGGATTCGTTATAGTTCCTCCTGTGATACTCCAACCACCCCATGAATTGGTTATTCCTAAACGAGTCATGAAGGGTATAACAAACATACCTTGTCTCCACATTGGGTCAAGAACAGGGTCAGAGGGATCAAAAACGGCTAATTCATATAGAGCCATCGAACCGGCCCAACCAGCAACCAGAGCTGTATGCATTATATGGACAGAAAGTAAACGGCCGGGATCATTTAATACGACAGTATGAACACGATACCAAGGCAAACCCATGAAAATACCTCTTATATCAACAAAAAATGGACACTATGTAACTTTATTGCACTATAAAAAACTATACTATGGACCCTCTCTTTTTAGTGGATTATCTCGGGTAAAGGATTAATATTTGTTCTCGTTTTTTAGTAATAACGAAAGAATTCTATTCGTAGGAACAAAAGAAGCAGATCTATTCTATACCCGATAAGTAAGAATACGCAATGGTGGAGGGGGGGTTGGCCGTATTTTATATGAGTGTTTATATCTTTTTATCAGTGAATGCAGACATATTTGTTCATAACTAAAAAAACCTATTCGTAAGAATTTTCCTTTAGTCACTCGGTCTTCCTTTTGTATTTAGGATTTTTTTTTTTACGAATTTATTCAATCTATATTTATATTCAATCTATAAATAAAATATGATAAAGACCAATCATTAGTAAGACAATAAACCCATTGTTATGTTTCCGCATCAAAGCGAGATATACTGCTTCAATTCTTTTTGCATTTTATGCCTGTTGGTGTTCCAAAAGTACCCTTTCGAGGTCCTGGAGATGAAGAAGCATCTTGGGTTGACCTATAGTGCGACTTGTCAGATATATTGAGTCATATGGGATTTCCCCGTTCTCTCCCCCGATCGAGATATTCTCTCTTTCACCCCAAAAAAGATTGATTGAATCAGCAAAAAATTGGAGCGTGAAGTATGTAATTAGATCTTTTTTGAGGAGATATCCAGATTAATATTTAAAATTTACAATAATTTATGGTTGGCTTGGTTGGACCAATAAAATGAAGCATCCAGGCTCTGTTTAAAAAAAAAACCAAATGTTAATATATCTATGATTACTACTTCTATCATATATTTGTGTTTGCTGGAAAACATGAAATGAAATAAATTGAAGAAAAGAAGTCGTAGCAAAAAGACGTGGTATTGGAGTATTTGTGCTATATGTGCAAATCCAAATCGGGTAGATCTTTACTCGGAGTAGAATAGAAACCTAAAAGAATTGAATTGAAGAAGCCCAATCAAAAACAAGAAAATTACATCGCGGTTTGGATTCGATCTCGATGAAAACAATACATCAATGAGAAGTTAGTTCAATAAGTTTTTAGTATTTTTTTTTTTTTTTTTATAATTATTAATAATATTAATATAGAATTTAATATAGAATATAGAATAATATTAATATAGATTAATATAGATAAATATAGATAAACGGGTCAAAAGTTGTCTTTCTTGAAAAATGTAAGAAAAAGACCTTTCATTAGAAGTTCGAAAAAGTCTGCTATGAAAAAGAAAAAAAGAAAGAGGGTTGAAATCTACACATTGATCTTTTTCGCGATTTTTTTGTGAACCGTATGCATCAAAAGGTGCATGTACGGCTCCTAAGGGATAAAATCTTATCCTAATCAACCGACTTTATCGACAAAGAGCACTTTTTTTAGGCCAAAAGGTTGATAGTACGATATCGAATCAAATTGTTGGCCTTATGGTATATCTCACTTTAGAGGATTCTACCAAAGATTTGTATTTGTTTATAAATTCTCCGGGCGGATGGATAATATCCGGAATAGCTATTTATGATATAATGCAAGCAGTGCAACCAGATGTACAGACAGTATGCATAGGATTAGCCGCTTCAATGGCATCTTTTATTCTCACAGGAGGAGAAATTACTAAACGTACAGCACTCCCTCACGCTTGGCGCCAATGAGTCTTTTATTTGATAAAAAAAAAAGAAGACTATGCCTTCGCCATATGAATATTAAGCAATAATAGCATGGCACTTCGAATTCGATATGCAAAAAATTTTCAAAACCACTCGATTATGTATCGAAAGAGTGGTATGACAAAATGGGTATTTCCGATTTTATCTGATCTATCAGGAGCCTATTTCAGCGTCACAAACTTTTGTTTTTACACCACACCGGAAAGCTTTTAACAATCTTTATGTTATGAAAGAATATGAAAAAAAAAAAGAAACTTTGGGATTGCTGAATAACAGACCAAATAATAAAGCAACGGAACCATCATAGTATTTTTTAACTACTCAAAAAAAAGGAAGGGTGGTTATTGGATCATTTACCGATCTAGGTCTGATAGACCTTCTCCATTTTTCTCTTTCTTCGATGGAAGGTAAAAACCAATTCCATAGTAGAGCCGTATGCAATACGCAAAAGATGCCTGTACGGTTGTTCAATCTTTGTTTTTTTTTTATTCTTTATCTCTCGTCTTATCGTACGAGATAGAGGAACCTTTTATTATGTTATATCGTCAGGGTAATGATGCATCAACCCGTAGCTGATCTTCGTGATAAGACAAAAGCGGGAGAATTTATCATGGAAGTGGGCGAAGTAATGGGCATATACGACTCTATCGTAAATACTTATGTACAAAGAACGGGCAAACCTTCATGGGTTATATACAAAGACCTGGAAAGGGATATCTTTATGTCAGCAGAAGAAGCCCAAGCTCATGGAATTGTTGATCTTGTAGGGCTTGAATAAAAGATTATCAGGGATTCCGCGCAAATACACCATTTGAGATTTTTTCTTCTTGCCCCTTACCCGATTTAATTAGAATATCTCTATTAATTAATCTATTCTATTAATAATTAATTAATTCTATTAATAATTAATTAATCTATAATCTATTAATCTAGAATAAGAATATAAGTAATATAGAATTAATATAGATAGAATGAAAGTAATCTAGAATAAAAGTAATCTAGAATATAAGTAATTCATAATCATCGGGTTAGGATTGATCTAAACCAGCTCATTATATATATGATTCAACATGCCAACTATTAAACAACTTATTAGAAACACAAGACAGCCAATCCGAAATGTCACGAAATCCCCCGCCCTTCGGGGATGCCCTCAGCGCCGAGGAACATGTACTAGGGTGTATGTGCGACTCGTTCCGATCATGGACTAAGACAAAACAGAGGAAACAAATTATTCCGGTATAAGTGATCGGTTAGGATAGAATGGAAAAACCCCATTCCATTCACTATCTCACTATCTTACTTAAAAAAAAAAAAAAGAATCTCTTATAATAGATATCCTTTTATTGTTATTGTGTATCAAATTTATGGTTTACGTTGGTGCAAATCCAATCACCTCCAATTGCAATTTCAGATGAGAAAGATTTCCCCATTGGTAGCAAATGCTTATCCATTAAGCAGGGAAAATTCTATTTCAAAAATTAAAAAAGCCGAAAGATTATGCCCTTATTCTTGCAAGAACGGACTAAGAGGGTCAGCTCCCCAGCTAATCTTCACTTCATACTTAAATACCGTTACTGTATAGTTAGATTTCGTTGTGAAAGACTTTTTACTAGCTATTTCATGGGTAGAGCCAAAGAGTGAAAACTGTACAAGTTAACAATAGCATTGATAAAATGAGAGAAGGGGCTCCGGTGTATAGAGAGGACCTCGCCGTTTAAGAAGTAACCATAGAAACGATGGAATCCACTATTTCTTTATCCATTTCTATTTAATTGAATATGCTTTTTTGATACCTAGTATCAATACAATTTATTATTTCGAGGTTAAATGCTTAGAAATAAAAAAAATCGTGGTTGGGAAGGTTATAGTAGCAAAAGCCATTGGAATCTTTTATTTTATACATTGGAAAAATCCGTTTTTATTATTAATACACTAGTATTAATACACTAGTAAAGGGAAAAGAATAACTGAAAGAAAAGAAATCAAATAGTTATTCATCAAAGTTTGATTTATTCAATGACCAGAATTAAACGAGGATATATAGCTCGGAAACGTAGGACAAAAACGGGTTTCTTTACATCAGGTTTTCGAGGGGCTCATTCAAAACTTACTCGAACTATTACTCAACAGAAAATAAAAGCTTTTGTTTCGGCTCATCGGGATAGAGATAGGAAAAAAGGGGATTTTCGTCGTTTGTGGATCAGTCGAATAAATGCAGTAATTCGCGAGAATAAAGAATTGGTATACTATAGTTATAGCAGATTAATGTATAATCTGTACAAGAGGCAGTTGCTTCTTAATCGTAAAATACTTTCACAAATAGCTATATTAAATAAGAATTGTCTTTATATGATTTCCAATGAGATCATAAAAAATTCCCCGGAGACTGAACTCCGGGAAGGTAGAGTAGAGATTTGTATGATAAAATAGAATCATATGATAAAGTCGTCAAAATGAGCAACCACGTTCAATAAAAAAGGATTTATTCTTCTTCACCGATTTTCTTTTTTCTTACATACAACACGATAATCAAAATTGGATTGTCGTAGTTTTCGAACAAAACATCAATCCACGTTTGATTTGATTTTTGATTGGAATTTGAATTCAATTGAAGAGTAATCCTATTTTTTTTTTTTTTTTTTAAGACCTGTAGTTCGAGTGGCCGACTTGCTTTTTTCAAATTGTTTTTCATTATTAAGAAAAGGTAACGAAGATAAAATACGAGCTTGTTTTATAGCAATCGTAATTAATCGTTGTTGTTTTAAGGTCAATCTATTCACCCGTCTAGATAATATTTTTCCCTGTTCACTAATAAATCGACTAATTAAACTCATGTTTTTATAATCAATTCGATCCCCCGATTGGATCGGGGGCAAACGTCTACGAAAAGATCGCTTGGATTTAAGAAAAAGTCGCTTAGATTTATCCATAGTTTGTTTATTCCTTATCGCGAAAATTAAAAATAGGATTTACTTTGTTTCTATTTTTTTATTCTTATATTTCTTATTTTTTTTTTCATTTTTAATAAAGTTTTTAATGTTTTTGTTTTGAAATATATTTCAATATATATAAATATATATAATAAATTCAATAGAATCTATAAATATATGTATATTTATATGTTATATGTTATAATATGTATGTTATATGTTATAATATGTATATTTATATGTTATATTGAATTATATGTTATATATATATACAATCTCTTCTATAATTTAGAACAATATGAAAAAATATATCATTTTTTATCTTCCTTCGAGGGGTGACACACAAGTGATCCATTTTCTCTATTTCTTTATCTCCCCGTGAATCGTATGTTTGCAACAACAGGGACAGAATTTTCTCAATTCCAATCGACTAGGCGTATTGTGTCGATTCTTTTGAGTAATATATCTGGAAATACCCGTTGATTTCTTATTAACACTGTTTCGCACACAACTGGTACATTCCAAAATAACCCCTATTCGGATATCTTTACCTTTGGCCATGAAACTCCTTTGTGTTTTTGATTCACTTAACTCTTCTATTTTACGATTCGAAGCAAAAAGGAACAAAAAATAAAATAATAGAAGTTGCTAACGCGAAATCCAATTATGAAGGATCTCGTTCCAATCAATAATCAATATAATATAAGTTATAAGTATAGTAATTATAAGTATAGTAATAATTAAGTAATACAATGATTTCTAATTATATTTAGAATCACAGTACAGTATTTTTGTTTTCATTTAAGTATCCTATATGATATTCTTGCCCCGCCCTAGCCATCCCATTTCTATTTCTGTTCTCAACCTATTATTTAATAGATTAATACAAATGGAATTGATTCTAAATTTATGAATTTCTTATTAATTAAATTCAATTGAAGCTGGACCGAATTCCGAGTTTCACTGAGGCCGAATCCAACTTTATTCTTTCTCTTTTCTAACTTAAAAAAAAAAAAAAAAGAAGGAGAAGGGGGGATTAATCACAGATATTTGATTGTATCTCTAATCTTCTTCACCCCTTCCCGTGTCAATAACTAGAATGAAAAAAAGGGAAATATCAATGCATCCGGGAATAAACGATTGATCTCTATCAATAGACCTGCTAAAGCACCAAACCATAGAGTACTTACCACTGGTGCCACGGAGAGATATGTTTTTAGATCTCGCATTTAAAATCCTCCTTCTTTCTTCTTAATTCTTATTCTTTATTTTTATTATATTATTAGAATTATATTATTATATTAGAATTTGTAATACATAATTACATATATGATCAGATGGTTATTTAATTAACTTGTATTTGTACGCAAAATTCTTAATTCAAATTGAAATGTATAACGATTCATTAGATATTCTTTCTTTATTTTTTTAACAAAAAAAAGAGGTCCGTTTCTTCTCTGCCCGAGCATTCTCTATAAATATTCATTTTTTTTTTTTGTTAGGCGGATTTCAGATGTATATAAGTCTTTTATTATTATTATAATATATGTTATACAATATGAAACTAAAAAAAAATGGCAGGATAATTTATATATATCAACCGAAAAAAGAAAGATATGGAAAACAAGACAAAGATTCTTTACAATGACACTGTAAACCAATTGAAAGGGATGTAGCGCAGCTTGGTAGCGCGTTTGTTTTGGGTACAAAATGTCACGGGTTCAAATCCTGTCATCCCTATCCCTAACTATTACCTATCTTATGAGCAGTAACAAGGGATCAATTGAGACCGATTAAAAGTAGACATACATATTCAATAGAAATAGATGGATATTCTATACAATATATATATGATGAGAGTTCTATATATATAGATTATGATAGTATATGCATGCAAGATGAATTGGGGTCACATAAAAATTTTTTATGATTTATGAAAATAAAGCGCTCTTAGTTCAGTTCGGTAGAACGCGGGTCTCCAAAACCCGATGTCGTAGGTTCAAATCCTACAGAGCGTGATTCCATTCTTGTTAGATCGAGAATGACACTGAAATAATGGAACAGCAGTCTAAAGTATTAATTTGACCTCC